TTTCTCCTATTCATGTATCCTATATTGGCAGAAAGATTTTCACTCCTTGTCCATTCTTTCCAGTATTTTACGTACCACGGCAATTCGAAATAGAAGAAATATATATCAAAATACAAAGAAGGATCTAATTCTTATGTTCTAATAATATCTTGTTGTTTGATTTGTTACAGTTAGGAATGTTGGCGAATTAAATTAGGCGAAAGTACGGAAAGAGAGGGATTCGAACCCTCGGTAAACAAAAGCCTACATAGCAGTTCCAATGCTACGCCTTGAACCACTCGGCCATCTCTCCTACACAATTATTATGAATCAGAAACCGAAGAAATAGCGAGCCATTACTATAGTTCATATTTCTATTCTATTTTTGTTTGGATAGGTACGACTAGGACCAACCCACCAATACTATAACTAATAGTATAACGAATAGTAATAGAAGATTTTTTCTAAAAAATCTTTCCTTGTAGGATTTAATTAAAAAAAAAGTTTTTCCTTGTACTACTACATTTCATTTGTATGAATTCGAATGGGATTCAACTATTTCTTATTGATTCTTAAAAAAGGAGCAATTTATTGGGTATTTGTAATAATTGGAATAATATAGAAGTATAAGTAATAGTAGAAAATTTGGCTCTTATTGAAATTTTTTTGTTTGGAAATGAATCTGTTTTTATGTTATTTCGTACTGTACAAATCCTTTGTTTGTGTAATCGTTTTCCCACAAGGGGTAATGAGAAGAATTTTAGAATGGATTGATACCTATGCCTAGATCGCGGATAAATGGAAATTTTATTGATAAGACCTTTTCAATTGTGGCCAATATCTTATTACGAATAATTCCGACAACTTCAGGAGAAAAAGAGGCATTTACTTATTACAGAGATGGTGTGATTTGATTTTCTTTATTATTTAGTTTCTTTTTACTGCTCCTAGTTTTATGAGAAAGACACACGATTGGGGATAGAAAGCACAAATATTCTTATTCCATTTCCATATTCTATAAATAACCCTACGCTTGTTGAAGGTGAAGTTTAGAAATAGAACAATTCCTTCTGTCGCGTATCCCCGATTGATGCAACCTCGGATACTATGCTTCAGTTATAGATTTTAGTATTGAGCGAAAGGTTACACCTTTGTGTTTTGTATTACAGGTCAATCCTACTTCCTGGTAATATAGTACCAATAGGCGGGCATAGGGGAAGAAGCACTACACCTAGTAATCGACAACACGAAAACTTTGTTAAAAATGACTTACCTACTCCCTTTCTTATCTGGATTGGGACTAACAAGAATGGTTGGGACAACAAACATCCATCTCGTTCGTACTTTGGATACCCGTATAACCATCGAAGACTGTTGAAGTGACTATTTCCGGGAAATTAGGAGGCGTTGAGGACAAAGGAATTGTTGGAGTTATCCTTTCTATTTAGTATCAGGACACTTGATTCTAGGAAAATCTCTTGCGCAAGAAGGTTGGCTAGAGATTTTTTGTAAAAACACTAGCCCCGCTCAGTTCATAATGAGAATGTTTTAACCCTTTTTGGTTATTCCATGTATTTTTAATTCTCATTATGTATATTTAAGGGAGGAGCCGTATGAGGTGAAAATTTCATGTACGGTTCTGGAACGGAGATTCTTTTAATCGAATAACGACCGTAACGGATGTCAGCTCAATCCGAAGGAAATTATGCGGAAGCTTTACAGAATTATTATGAAGCTATGCGACTAGAAATCGATCCCTACGATCGAAGTTATATACTCTATAATATAGGCCTTATTCACACAAGTAATGGAGAACATACGAAAGCTTTAGAATATTACTTTAGGGCACTAGAACGAAACCCATTCTTACCACAAGCTTTTAATAATATGGCAGTGATCTGTCATTACGTGCGGCTATCTCCACTATAGAAAGAAAACGGAAGACCCAATTTTCTAGTAAATACGAAAAAAAGGCTCGCTACAAATGCATCGTCCAAAACGACGATTTCTTTGAGCTGTAGCAAAGAAAGAAACTTCATATTAATAGAAGTCAAAATATGAAGAAATAATAGAAAATATGCCTAGATACTTTTTCTATGTCTATGGAGAAAAAAAAGATCTAATTGATAGAGAGGAAGCACCGTAAAGATCAATTAATGAGGTTTTGAGCCAATACATTAAGAAAAGAAAGAACCGCTTACTTATGTATATATATAAGATAGATAAAAGTTAGGAATTAACTTATGTAATAGAGTTGATCCACTAAGACTAAGGTATTGAGCGGCGGTGTAGGATCAAATCCCAAAGATAGTAAGTCTTTTCTTTCTTACGTATGTTTATGAAGGAGAGCCTTTTTCAAGGATTCTATATAAATTTCGATATGAAACCGAGATAGTTACCTTGCGGAAAATAAGCAGGATAGGGGTAAATACCTATGCTTTATTCTTCGACAGGTGGGAGAAAAGATAAAACTAAAACTGATTCTTAATTAAATCAAAATGAAAGTTTGAAACTCATGCGA